GGAAGATCCAAAAAGGCATTTCGGGAATCGATCTGATTCTATCTCTGTTCGTTCCGTTTGAAGAAGGGAAGGATCCCAAAGAATCGATCTTTCTTTTAGTTGTTGAATCTCTGTTTGATCGATCAATGTGTGATATTCTGAATCCTCATTTCTAATGGAATCGAAATGATCTCTGGATTGATCAGAAGATCCTTTCGATTGGCTAGAATCCGTTACTTGAACGAAAATAGATCTTGTGGAATCATATTGAATATTTGACAATACATTCCGTACCCTGCTAAAAAACCGATCCTTGTTTACCAACCACACATTATTGTCTAACCAAATCCAATTCTCTCTCGATACGTTCCTCAAAAAATCCGATTCGTGCTGATTCTTCCCCCAACTAACGAAGAGATCTTGGCGGAATTGCCACATATGAAATTGAGCACAATTTTGCAAAGAAATACCCCACTTGTTTCTCGAGAAGAGATGGGAAACATGCTCAATATCATTTGATTGAATAGTTGCCTCAGCTCCTTGTTGTTTGAAGAAACCCCCCCCTTCAATTGGTCTTTTTTCACGAAAAGCAGACATGAGATAACAAATCAAGTCTTTCCCTAAGATTTCGAATCGCTGTCCCGAATTCAAGTTGATTATGTTTCGCTTCTTCCTCGGAGAAAGACGATCAAACAATTCCCAATCATGGTCCTTGCGGATCGGATCATCCGTATAGGATAAAAAAAGAAACTCCAGATATTTGCTATCTTTCTCTTTGAATGAGATCTCAATTCCAGCTATGGTTTCATTAGCTATCTTACAACTAGAATCCCTCTTTTTTCCGATCCGGTTCCTCCACCACCGCGAACCCCGGTTCGATTCAGGCATGATACGCTTTTTATTTATTGGGAGAACCCAAGTACTCTCTTGCGGATCCATGAAACAACTCTCAGAAATCTTTTTCCCTTTTGGAAGATACAGGAGCGAAACAATCAACCTATTGATATTGGAAGACCAAAAAGATTCTTCCAATGTCTCATTTCTGGGTCCGATGGAATTCATAGGTATAGGAAGAAGCCCCATCAAATAGAGATTTTTTCTTTCGACCATCTTTCGATTGTTAATACGAGATATAAGGACCACTACTACAAGCAGTACTACACCTTTGATCGTGAAATATCGATTGCTTGTTGAACCCTGTGAATCACGTGAAAGTAGGATACTCCAAATTCGGGGGTCAAAGAGTTTCATAAAACGTTCTTGGTGGAAAAAAATGGGAGTGAAAGATCCCACTGAATCGAATTTGATCCATGAATCTAAGAAATAGTGAGAATTCTTGATCTCTCTCAATATCTCTCTCAATTCGAAGATCCAGGATTTGAATTGATGTCGTTTCATTGATTCCTCCTAAAGATTTTCATTGATTCCTCCTAAGGATTTCATTTCAATTGGAATTTGGTTATTCACGATGTACGACGAGCCCTGTTAAGCATCCATGGCTGAATGGTTAAAGCGCCCAACTCATAATTGGCAAATTCGTAGGTTCAATTCCTGCTGGATGCACGCCAATGGGAACGTTCAATAAGTCTATTGGAATTGGCTCTGTATCAATGGAATCTCATCATCCATACATACCGAATTGGTATGGTATGGTATATTCATACCATAACATATGAACAGTAAGAACTAGAATTCTTATCGATACTGGAACTCATAGGGAAGAAAATGGATTTATGGATGGAATCAAATATGCAGTATTTACAGAAAAAAGTATTCGGTTATTGGGGAACAATCAATATACTTCTAATGTCGAATCAGGATCAACTAGGACAGAAATAAAGCATTGGGTCGAACTCTTCTTTGGTGTCAAGGTAATAGCTATGAATAGTCATCGACTCCCGGGAAAGGGTAGAAGAATGGGACCTATTATGGGACATACAATGCATTACAGACGTATGATCATTACGCTTCAACCGGGTTATTCTATTCCACCTCTTATAGAGAAAAGAACTTAAAGCAAAATACTTAATAACACGGCGATACATTTATACAAAACTTCTACCCCGAGCACACGCAATGGAGCCGTAGACAGTCAAGTGAAATCCAATCCACGAAATAATTTGATCTATGGACAGCATCGTTGTGGTAAAGGTCGTAATGCCAGAGGAATCATTACCGCAAGGCATAGAGGGGGAGGTCATAAGCGTCTATACCGTAAAATCGATTTTCGACGGAATGAAAAAGACATATCTGGTAGAATTGTAACCATAGAATACGACCCTAATCGAAATGCATACATTTGTCTCATACACTATGGGGATGGTGAGAAGAGATATATTTTACATCCCAGAGGGGCTATAATTGGAGATACCATTGTTTCTGGTACAGAAGTTCCTATATCAATGGGAAATGCCCTACCTTTGAGTGCGGTTTGAACTATTGATTTACGTAATTGGAAGTAACCAATTAGGTTTACGACGAAACCTAGAAATCAATCACTGATCCAATTTGAGTACCTCCATGGGATAGACCTCAACAGAAAACTGTTGAGTAACGGCAGCAAGTGATTGAGTTCAGTAGTTCCTCATAGAAAATTATTGACTCTAGAGATATGGTAATATGGAGAAGACAAAATTGTTTGAAGCACGCACAGAACCGGAAGCGCCCCTTGTTTCAAAGAGAGGAGGACGGGTTATTCACATTTAATTTGATGGTCAGAGGCGAATTGAAAGCTAAGCAGTGGTAATTATAAAGATCCCCCGGGGGAAAAATAGAGATGTCTCCTACGTTACCCGTAATATGTGGAAGTATCGACGTAATTTCATAGAGTCATTCGGTCTGAATGCTACATGAAGAACATAAGCCAGATGACGGAACGGGGAGACCTAGGATGTAGAAGATCATACATGAGTGATTCGGCAGATTTGGATTCCTATATATCCACTCATGTGGTACTTCATCATATGATTCATATAAGATCCATCTGTCTAGATATCATCATATACATCTAGAAAGCCGTATGCTTTGGAAGAAGCTTGTACAGTTTGGGAAGGGGTTTTTATTGATAAAAAAGAAGAATCTACTTCAACCGATATGCCCTTAGGCACGGCCATACATAACATAGAAATCACACTTGGAAAGGGTGGACAATTAGCTAGAGCTGCAGGCGCTGTAGCGAAGCTGATTGCAAAAGAGGGTAAATCGGCCACATTAAGATTACCATCTGGGGAGGTCCGTTTGATATCCAAAAACTGCTTAGCAACAGTCGGACAAGTGGGTAATGTTGGGGTGAACCAAAAAAGTTTGGGCAGAGCCGGATCGAAGTGTTGGCTAGGTAAGCGCCCTGTAGTAAGAGGAGTAGTTATGAACCCTGTAGACCATCCCCATGGGGGCGGGGAAGGGAGAGCCCCAATTGGTAGAAAAAAACCTACAACCCCCTGGGGTTATCCTGCGCTTGGAAGAAGAAGTAGGAAAAGGAAAAAATATAGTGATAGTTTTATTCTTCGTCGCCGTAAATAGGAATATTGAAAATCGAATTTTTTGAATTTGAAATAATGTGATGGGCGAACGACGGGAATTGAACCCGCGCATGGTGGATTCACAATCCACTGCCTTGATCCACTTGGCTACATCCGCCCCTTATCTAGCTAAAGGATTTTCTCTTTTTTCCATTCATCATTATTGTATTTATTCTTACCTTCATACTTAGATCGAGATATTCTATTGGACATAGAATGCCAATCTTTAAAATGTAAAATAAAAAAAGGAGTAATCAGCTGTGACACGTTCACTAAAAAAAAATCCTTTTGTAGCTAATCATTTATCCAGAAAAATGGAAAAACTCAACATGAGGGAGGAGAAAGAAATAATAGTAACTTGGTCTCGGGCATCTACCATTATACCCAAAATGATTGGCCATACAATCGCTATTCATAATGGAAAGGAACATTTACCTATTTATATAACAGATCGTATGGTAGGTCACAAATTGGGAGAATTCGCGCCTACTCTGACTTTCGCGAGACATGCGAAAAACGATAATAAATCTCGTCGTTAATTTGAAAAAAAGGGGATAAACCTTATGATAAAAAAAAAAAACTCGAATTCGGATAGAGAAGTAAAAGTTTTAGCTCAACATATATGTATGTCTGTTTTCAAAGCGCGAAGAGTAATTGATCAGATTCGCGGGCGCTCTTATGAGGAAACACTTATGATACTGGAACTCATGCCTTATCGAGCATCGTATCCCATTTTAAAATTAGTTTATTCTGCAGCAGCAAACGCTAGTCATAATATGGGTTTGAACGAAGCTGATTCATTCATTAGTAAAGCCGAAGTCAATGGGGGTCCCTTTGTGAAAAAGTTAAGACCTAGGGCTCGAGGACGTAGTTATCCGATAAAAAGGCCCACTTGTCATATAACAATTGTATTAAAAGAGAAATCGAAATTTTCTTTAGATGAATTTAAGATTTCGATTCCTATTTAGAAAAAAAAAAGAAATGGAAAGATAATATAATCAAAAAATATGGGACAAAAAATAAATCCACTTGGTTTCAGACTTGGTACAACCCAAAATCATCATTCCTTTTGGTTCGCACAACCAAAAAATTTTTCCGTGGGTCTACAAGAGGATGAGAAAATACGGAATTGTATCAAGAACTATGTACAAAAAAATAAGAGAATATCCCCAGGTTTCGAAGGAATTGGAATTGCACGCATAGAAATTCAAAAAAGAATCGATTTGATCCAAGTCATAATCTATATTGGGTTCCCAAATTTATTAATAGAGGGACGAACACGAGGGATCGAAGAATTACAGATGAATGTACAAAAAGAGTTTCGTTCTGTGAACCGAAGACTCAACATTGCTACCACAAGAATAGAAAAACCTTATGGACACCCTAATATTCTTGCAGAATATATGGCTTCACAATTAAGAAATAGAGTTTCGTTCCGAAAGGCAATGAAAAGAGCTATTGAATTAACTGAACAAACAGATACAAAGGGAATTCAAATACAAATTGCAGGGCGTATCGACGGAAAAGAAATTGCACGTGTCGAATGGATCAGAGAAGGTAGGGTTCCTCTACAAACAATTCGCGCTAAAATTGATCATTGTTCCTATACAATTCGAACTATCCATGGAGTATTAGGCCTAAAAATTTGGATATTTGTGGATGAAGAATAATAAATAGACCCTTTATTTATCTTGCCGTTCCGCCCAGTGATTTAACAAAAAATTAGAAACCGTTTCTGTTTTTCCGTTAAATCAAATAAAAATAAACAATTCTAATTCTATAAGGTTGAATAAAAAATCGATTAATCTTTTTTTAATATAATTGCTATGCTTAGTGTGTGACTCGTTAGTTTTTTCTTTAGAGTTTAGAGTTGGGCTTCAAAAAATCCCCACTATGAACTTAATAACTATAATATAACTATAATAAAATAAACAAAAAAATAAACTAAAAACTAATAACCAACTTATTGCTTCGTATTGTCGAGATCCCAAGAAACAGTCACTATATGACTGAATCAATCATATAGTTGTAACAACTGAGATTTTCCATAAAAAAAATCTGATTATAGATTCTGAAGGAAAAATAAAAAAAAAAAGGGGGATGCGGATAAATGGAAAGGTGATAGAAAGAGAGAACAAAAAGATCAATGATAGATGATTCCAATATGTATGGTCACCTCATAAAAGGCAGTGTGATAAAGCATTAATATTGATATAAATAATAATAAATAATAAAGAGCCCCGGGTTAATAGAAACTGAGGAGATTGGCTCGGGAACGAATTTTGTTAGGAGCTCCATTGCAGAGTTCAGGCCTAACCATTAATGGAGAAGCTATAGGAACGACGAAACCTGTGATTATATAAGATTCTATTAAAATAAAAACGAATCCTAATGATTCATCGGGTGGGATGGCGGAACGAACCAAGAACAAATTGATTTACTCTGAGAGATCATGGATTGATCCTACGAATGGAACAGGAAAGAGTCAATATCCGCCCGCGAAACCCTTATTTTTTTTTTTTTACTCTTATCGAATCAAGACAATATTCCAATAAAAAATAAAAAAAAAATAAGGATTCGTTATAATATACATAAAGAAGCATTATGTATATCTATCAATATACACATCTAGTCGTATATACAGCTTCCTATGTAATAAATGAAATATCAATAAATCCCATTACTTAGTTTAGTGTATCAGTTATTAATAAATACATGTGTATCTGTAATATTATTGAATTCTTTCATTCGCGAGGAGCTGGATGAGAAGAAACTCTCATGTCCGGTTCTGTAGTAGAGGTGGGATTGATTAAGAAAAAACCATCAACTATAACCCCAAAAGAACCAGATTTCGTAAGCAACATAGAGGAAGAATGAAGGGAATATCTTGTCGGGGCAATCAGATTAGTTTCGGCAGATACGCTCTTCAGGCACTTGAACCCGCTTGGATCACGGCTAGACAAATAGAAGCAGGGCGAAGAGCAATGACACGATATGCGCGTCGCGGTGGAAAAATATGGGTACGTATATTTCCCGACAAACCTGTTACAGTAAGACCTACAGAAACACGTATGGGTTCGGGGAAGGGATCCCCCGAATATTGGGTATCTGTTGTTAAACCAGGTCGAATACTTTATGAAATGGGTGGAGTATCCGAAACTGTAGCCAGAACAGCTATTTCAATAGCTGCGTGCAAAATGCCTATACGAACTCAATTTGTTATTTCAGGATAAGGATGTAGAACTAAACATAAACAAAAGGGGTATTGAGGATGAAAAAACAACCACGGGTTTATTTATTTATAGACAAACACTATTTCTTTTTTTCCTCATTCTTTGCATTGAAATAACGGATTCAAATAAAAATGATATGATTCAACCTCAAACCCTTTTGAATGTAGCAGATAACAGCGGAGCTCGAGAATTGATGTGTATTCGAATCATAGGGGCTGGTAATCACCGATATGCTCATATTGGTGACGTTATTGTTGCTGTAATCAAAGAAGCAGTGCCCAATATGCCTCTAGAAAGATCAGAAGTAATTAGAGCTGTAATTGTACGTACATGTAAAGAACTCAAACGTGACAACGGTATGATAATACGATATGATGACAATGCAGCGGTTGTCATTGATCAAGAAGGAAATCCAAAAGGAACTCGAATTTTTGGGGCGATTGCTCGGGAATTGAGACAGTTGAATTTTACTAAAATAGTTTCATTAGCTCCCGAGGTATTATAAATACTAGTGGATGAAACTATGATATAGTTATAGTAGGATATCTGAAACGGATCAAATTAGTAGATTGTGTCTCACGCATATACTTTTAGTAACTAATTTATTAATTAATAATTGAATAATTCAAGTAAAAAAAAACATGTTGATTATATCAAAATTAGGAAGCACCAATAATTCGTCATGGGCAGAGACGCTATTGCTGATATAATAACTTCTATAAGAAATGCTGACATGAGTAAAAATGGAACGGTTCGAATAGCATCCACTAATATCACCGAAAACATTGTTAAAATACTCCTACGAGAAGGTTTTATTGAAAACGTTCGGAAACATCAGGAAAGTAACAAATATTTCTTGGTTTCAACCTTGCGCCATAGAAGGACTAGGAAAGGAATATATAGAACTATTTTAAAACGTATCAGTCGACCTGGTCTACGAATCTATTCCAACTATCAAAAAATTCCTAAGATTTTAGGTGGAATGGGAATTGTAATTCTTTCTACTTCTCGAGGCATAATGACAGATCGAGAAGCTAGACTAGAAAAAATTGGAGGAGAAATTTTGTGTTATATATGGTGATCCTCCTCCGGTATCCTAATTTTATCTCTAACTTTCTATTTGTGAAATAGAGGGGAAAAGTGAGTTATATAACTCTTCCTCCATTAGTTGATACTTCAAGGGGGTTACCTGGAATGAAAGAACAAAAATTGATTCATGAAGGTTTAATTACTGAATCACTTCCCAACGGTATGTTCCCGGGTCCGTTTAGATAATGAAGATCTAATTCTAGGTTATATTTCAGGGAGGATCCGACGCACTTTAATACGGATACTGCCGGGAGATAGAGTCAAAATCGAAATAAGCCGGTATGATTCAACCAGGGGACGTATAATTTACAGACTTCGCAACAAAGATTCGAGCGATTAGATAATTTTTGAAAACATTCCTTTCATGGGGGATCCAATTCGAAGCTAAAAAATACAAGAGGCTTATTTTCTTCCAAGGAATAGATTCCAAATTAAGGTAAGGAGTGAGAAATATGAAAATAAGGGCTTCTGTTCGTAAAATTTGTGAAAAATGTCGACTGATCCGTAGGCGCGGACGAATTATAGTGATTTGTTCCAATCCGAAACATAAACAGAGACAAGGATAATCTTTCTAAAGTTTCTCAAGGAAGGGCCATGTAAAAATAAAGGATCTGCTTTAACATGAAATGGATATCTCCGTATCTTTCTATATATTTCGGATTCATATTTATGAGATAATAAAATATGGCAAAACCTATACCAAGAGTTGGTTCGCGTAGGAATGGACGTATTGGTTCACGTAAGAATGGACGTAGAATACCAAAAGGGGTTATTCATGTTCAAGCGAGTTTCAACAATACCATTGTAACTGTTACAGATGTACGAGGTCGGGTGGTTTCTTGGGCCTCCGCCGGTACTTCTGGATTCAAAGGCACACGAAGACGGACACCTTATGCTGCTCAAGCCGCCGCCGCAAATGCTATTCGTACTGTAGTTGATCAGGGTATGCAACGAGCAGAAGTTATGATAAAAGGTCCAGGTCTCGGAAGAGACGCAGCATTACGGGCCATTCGTAGAAGTGGTATACTATTAAGTTTCGTACGTGATGTAACACCTATGCCACATAATGGATGTCGACCTCCTAAAAAAAGACGTGTGTAAAAATAAGAATTAAACGGATTTCAAGAGAAATAAATGATTCAATGATCTGATCAAATAATAATATTAGTATGGTTCGAGAGGAAATAGCAGCATCCACTCGAACACTACAGTGGAAATGTGTTGAATCAAGAGTAGACAGTAAGCGTCTTTATTATGGTCGTTTCATTCTGTCCCCGCTCATGAAAGGTCAAGCCGATACCATAGGTATTGCCATGCGAAGGGCTTTACTTGGAGAAATAGAAGGAACATGTATCACACGTGCAAAATCTGAGAAGGTGCCGCATGAATATTCTACGATAGTAGGTATTGAGGAATCGGTACATGAAATTTTCATAAATTTGAAAGAAATTGTATTGAGAAGTAATCTGTATGGAGTTAGAGACGCATCCATTTGTGTCAGAGGTCCTAGATACGTAACCGCTCAAGATATCATCTCACCACCTTCCGTGGAAATAGTTGACACAACACAGCATATAGCTAACCTGACAGAACCAATTGATTTGCGTATTGAATTACAAATCAAGAGAGATCGCGGATACCGTATTAACCCCACAAATAACTCTCAAGACGGAAGTTATCCTATAGATGCTGTATCCATGCCTGTTCGAAATGCGAATCATAGTATTCATTCTTATGGGAATGGAAATGAAAAACAAGAAATACTTTTTCTAGAAATATGGACGAATGGAAGTTTAACTCCTAAGGAAGCACTTTATGAAGCTTCTCGTAATTTGATTGATTTATTTATTCCTTTTCTACATGCGGAGGAAGGGGACATTCATTTCGAGGAAAATAAAAACAGGTTTACTCTACCCCTTTTTACCTTTCAAAATAGATTAACTAATCTAAAGAAAAACAAAAAAGGAATTCCATTGAAATGTATTTTTATTGACCAATTAGAACTACCCCCCAGGACCTATAATTGTCTCAAAAGGTCCAATATACATACATTATTGGACCTTTTGAGCAACAGTCAAGAAGATCTTATGAGAATTGAATATTTTCGTACAGAAGATGTAAAACAGATATTGGACACTCTACAGAAGCATTTCGCAATCAATTTACCTAAGAATAAGTTTT